AATGAATTGCCTGATAAAAGGATTACCTTGATAGGGTAAATTATATACTTAAAAGTATATTCATTAAAATTAATACATAGATTATTTATTAATTCTGTACATTAAATCCCGGATGTTTATAAAATTCATTAAAATATTTAAACATTATATTTAATAGAATTAAACTATTTCTAAAAGTTTCAAAAACTTTTGTGCGTCATACACTAAAATATAAAAAATAAGCTAATTAAGCTACTGGGTTCATACCCCATTTATAAAGGTTTAGTCCTTTTTTTTTAAATTTTTAATAATTCTAATAAAATTTTATTTATTTTTATATTAATAATAAGAACAATTATTACTGTATCTGCAAATTCTTGGTTAAGAGCTTGAATAGGATTAGAAATTAATTTATTATCTTTTATTCCACTAATAAGAGATAATACATTAATATCAACAGAAGCCTCATTAAAGTATTTTCTAACTCAAGCATTAGCTCCAATAATTTTATTATTTTCTTTTATTTTAATAATAATTAATCAAAATTATTACTTATTTCAAATTTTATCAAACAATATAAATTATACAAATTTTATACTATTTTCAAGTCTATTATTAAAAATTGGTGGGGCACCTTTCCATTTTTGATTTCCCAATATTATTGAAGGAATATCATGAATTAATGGATTTATTTTAATAACTTGACAAAAAATTGCTCCTTTTATATTAATATCCTATACAATTAATAATTTTTTAATTATCATTTCTGCAATTTTATCAGTATTATTTGGGTCATTAGGTGGATTAAACCAGACTTTTTTACGAAAATTAATAGCTTTTTCTTCAATTAATCATCTAGGTTGAATAATTAGTTCTTTATTTTTAAATCAAAATATTTGAATAATATACTTTTTAATATATTCTTTTTTATCATTTAATATAATTTTTATGTTTAATTCTCAAAAAATTTTTCATATTAACAAAATATTTTCAATATTTTCTTATTCTAAATCTCTAAAATTTATATTAATAATAAATTTACTATCTTTTGGAGGTCTACCTCCTTTTATAGGATTTATTCCTAAATGAATTTTAATTAATTTATTAAGATTTAATAATCAATTATTATTAATATTTATTTTAATTATAACAACTTTAATCACATTATATTTTTATTTACGAATCTGTTACAGTGGAATTTTAATAAATCATTATGAGTTATTATGAATTAATAAATTACATATTAATAAATGAATTTTATTAATGTATATAATTTCCTCTTCATTTTCTTTAATAGGTTTACCAATAATTAGATTAATTTATATGATAATATAGCTTTGAAAGGTTTTAAGTTAAACAAACTAATAGCCTTCAAAGCTATAAATATAAGAAATCTCTTTTAAGCCTTAGTAATTGTATACCCCTTTAGAATTGCAGTCTAATATCATTATTGACTATAAGGCCAAAATGATTAAAGAGAATAATTCCCATAAATAAATTTACAATTTATCGCCTAAATTTCAGCCATTTAATCAATTAGAAACGCAACAATGATTATTTTCAACAAATCATAAGGATATTGGTACATTATATTTTATATTCGGAGCCTGAGCTGGAATAGTAGGAACTTCATTAAGAATTCTTATTCGAGCTGAATTAGGACATCCAGGAGCCTTAATTGGTGATGACCAAATTTATAATGTTATTGTAACAGCTCATGCTTTTGTAATAATTTTTTTTATAGTTATACCTATTATAATTGGGGGATTTGGAAATTGATTAGTACCCCTAATACTAGGTGCTCCAGATATAGCATTTCCACGAATAAATAATATAAGTTTTTGACTATTGCCTCCTTCATTAACTTTATTAATAAGTAGAAGAATAGTGGAAAACGGAACTGGTACTGGATGAACGGTTTACCCACCTTTATCATCAGTGATTGCTCATGGAGGAGCATCCGTTGACCTAGCTATTTTTTCTCTTCACCTTGCAGGAGTATCCTCAATTTTAGGTGCAGTTAATTTTATTACTACAGTTATTAACATACGATCTACTGGAATTACATTTGATCGTATACCTTTATTTGTATGATCTGTAGTAATCACAGCTTTACTCCTTTTATTATCATTACCAGTATTAGCGGGGGCCATTACTATACTACTAACAGACCGAAATCTTAATACTTCTTTCTTTGACCCAGCGGGAGGAGGAGACCCAATTCTTTACCAACATTTATTTTGATTTTTTGGACACCCAGAAGTTTATATTTTAATTTTACCAGGATTTGGTATAATCTCACATATTATTAGACAAGAGTCAGGGAAAAAAGAGACATTTGGTTCATTAGGTATAATTTATGCAATATTAGCAATTGGTCTATTAGGATTTATTGTTTGAGCTCATCATATATTTACTGTCGGAATAGATGTTGATACACGAGCTTACTTCACGTCTGCAACAATAATTATTGCTGTTCCAACAGGAATTAAAATTTTTAGTTGATTAGCTACTTTACATGGAACATATTTAATATATTCCCCAGCAATTTTATGGGCTCTAGGATTTGTATTTTTATTTACAGTAGGAGGATTAACAGGAGTTGTTTTAGCCAACTCTTCTGTAGATATTATTTTACATGATACTTATTATGTAGTTGCACATTTTCACTATGTACTATCAATAGGGGCAGTATTTGCTATTATGGCAGGATTCATCCATTGATATCCTTTATTTACTGGATTAATAATAAATTCTAAATTATTAAAAAGCCAATTTTTAATTATATTTATTGGAGTAAACCTAACTTTCTTCCCCCAACATTTTTTAGGATTAGCAGGAATACCACGTCGATATTCAAATGATCCTGATACGCATACAAACCGAAATATTATTTCAACTATCGGATCATCAATTTCTTTATTAGGTATTTTTTTTTTACTATTTATTATTTGAGAAAGTATAATTACTAATCGACAAGTTATTTATTCACTACAATTAAATTCATCAATTGAATGATATCAAAATATTCCACCAGCTGAACATAGTTATTCTGAATTACCTTTACTTACTAATTTCTAATATGGCAGATTAGTGCAATGAATTTAAGCTTCAAATATAAAGTATTTTACTTTTATTAGAAATGGCAACTTGATCAAACTTAGGATTACAAGATAGAGCGTCTCCATTAATAGAACAATTAATTTTTTTTCATGATCATGCGTTATTAATTTTAGTAATAATTACAATTATAGTAGGTTATTTAATATTTATACTATTTTTCAACAACTATATTAATCGATTCTTACTTCATGGCCAAACAATTGAAATAATTTGAACAATTTTACCCGCAATTATTTTATTATTTATTGCATTACCTTCATTACGATTATTATACTTATTAGATGAAATTAATGAACCTTCAATTACATTAAAATCAATTGGTCATCAATGATACTGATCTTATGAATACTCTGATTTTAAAAATATTGAATTTGACTCTTATATAACACCAACTAATGAACTCTCAAATGAAATATTTCGATTACTAGAAGTTGATAATCGAGTTGTATTGCCCATAAATTCACAGATTCGAATCTTAGTTACAGCCGCTGATGTAATTCATTCATGAACAGTACCTGCTCTAGGAGTAAAAGTAGATGGAACCCCTGGACGTCTAAATCAAACAAATTTTATATTAAACCGCCCTGGCCTATTCTATGGTCAATGTTCAGAAATCTGTGGGGCTAATCATAGCTTTATACCTATTGTAATTGAAAGAATTCCCACTAATTACTTCATTAAATGAATTAATAAATTAGATTATTCATTAGATGACTGAAAGCAAGTACTGGTCTCTTAAACCATTCAATAGTAAATTAGCAATTACTTCTAATGAAAAAATTAGTTAAAATATAACATTAGTATGTCAAACTAAAATTATTAAATAATTAATATTTTTTAATCCCACAAATAGCTCCTATTAATTGACTATTTTTATTTATTTTATTTTCATTAATTTTTTTAATATTTAATATAATAAATTATTTTTTAATACTACCTATATCACCTAAAATAAAAATAAAAAAAATTTTTTTTTACAAATCATTAAATTGAAAATGATAACTAACTTATTCTCTGTATTCGACCCATCATCAAGATTAATAAATATTTCATTAAATTGATTAAGAACTTTAATTGGATTATTAATAATTCCATCAATATATTGGTTTATACCATCACGATATCATATTATATGAAATTCTATTTTAAATACACTACATAATGAATTTAAAACATTATTAGGCCCATCAGCTTATAATGGATCTACATTAATTTTTATCTCATTATTTTCAATAATTTTATTTAATAATTTTATAGGACTATTTCCTTATATTTTTACTAGATCAAGTCATTTAACATTAACATTAACGTTAGCACTTCCTTTATGAATTTCATTTATAATTTATGGATGATTAAATAATACAAATCACATATTCGCCCATTTAGTCCCTCAAGGAACACCGGCAATTTTAATACCATTTATAGTATGTATTGAAACAATTAGTAATATAATTCGACCAGGAACTTTAGCTGTTCGATTAACAGCAAATATAATTGCCGGTCATTTATTAATAACCTTATTGGGTAATACTGGATCTTCATTATCATCCTTAATAATTGGTATTTTATTAATTACACAAATTTTACTTTTAATATTAGAATCTGCAGTTGCTATTATTCAATCATATGTATTTGCTGTATTAAGTACTTTATATTCAAGAGAAATTAATTAATTAATGTCAACACACTCAAATCACCCCTTTCATTTAGTAGATTACAGCCCTTGACCTTTAACAGGAGCTATTGGAGCAATAACTTTAGTCTCAGGATTAGTAAAATGATTCCACCAATACGACTATTCATTATTTATGTTAGGTAATATTATTACTATCTTAACTGTTTATCAATGATGACGAGATGTCTCTCGAGAAGGAACATTTCAAGGATTACATACATATATGGTCGTTAATGGTTTACGTTGGGGAATAATTTTATTCATTATATCAGAAATTTTATTTTTTATATCATTTTTTTGAGCTTTCTTTCATAGTAGTTTATCACCTAATATTGAATTAGGAACTTCATGACCACCAGCTGGAATCATTACCTTTAACCCACTACAAATTCCTTTACTAAATACAACAATTTTACTATCATCTGGAATTACAGTAACTTGAGCTCACCACAGATTAATAGAAAATAATCACACTCAAACCTCTCAAAGATTATTCAATACAGTTTTTTTAGGAATTTATTTTACAATTTTACAAATATATGAATATATAGAAGCTCCTTTTACTATTGCAGATTCAATTTATGGATCTACATTTTTTATAGCTACAGGATTCCATGGACTTCATGTATTAATCGGAACAACGTTTCTTTTAATTTGTTTAATTCGTCACCTTAATAATCATTTCTCAATAAATCATCATTTTGGATTTGAAGCAGCTGCTTGATATTGACACTTTGTTGATATCGTTTGATTATTTCTTTATATCACAATTTATTGATGAGGACAATAAATATTATATGATATTATTTATATAATATAAAAAGTATAAATGACTTCCAATCATTAAGTCTATAAAATATAGTATAAAGAATTTATTCAATTACAATTATATGTATTATTATTATTACATTATCAATAATCATAATAATATTAGCATCTACTATTTCTAAAAAATCAATCCTAGATCGAGAAAAAAGATCTCCATTTGAATGTGGATTTGACCCAAAATCATCATCACGATTACCTTTCTCCCTTCATTTTTTCTTAATTACTATTATTTTTTTAATTTTTGATGTAGAAATCGCCTTAATATTACCAATTATTTTAATTTTAAATTATACAAATTTAATAATATGAAGTATTACATCAATCATTTTTATTATAATTTTACTAGTTGGATTATACCATGAATGAAATCAAGGAATACTAAATTGATCTAATTAATTAACATAGGGTTATAGTTAAAGTATAACATTTGATTTGCATTCAAAAATTATTAATTTAATTAATTTACCTTGAATATGAAGCGATTTATTGCAAATGAAGCGATTTATTGCAATTAGTTTCGACCTAATTTTAGGTAAATTACCTTATTCTTTAGTTGAAACCAAAAAGAGGTATATTACTGTTAATAATAAAATTGAGAAAAATCTCCAATTAAAGAAGTATAGTGTATTAAGTAAAGCTGCTAACTTTTTCTTTTAATGGTTAAATTCCATTTATACTTCTTATATTTATATAGTTTAAATAAAACATTACATTTTCATTGTAAAAATAAAAACTTTTTTTTATAAATTACTTAAAAAAATTCACTATATCTAAAGATTAATTAATCTCCCTAATATCTTCAATATTATACTCTAATTATAAGCTATTTAGATATATAATAAATATTATTAACAATACTAATAATACAATTCAAATAATTATTGTTATAAAATACAATTTTAAATTATTGTTATAAAAATCAGTATTAATTTTTGAATAATTAATTAATAATATAGTTAAAAATCGAGCTCCTATTAATTCTGATCAACCCTGATCAAAAGATTTAATAACTAAAAATCCATAATTTAATGGAAACCCAATTAAACCATAAGTTGAGATATAAGGTATAAATCATATAGAACCTAAAAAATATGTCACATTATAATAAGTAAAAGATTTATTAATAAAATATAATGACACATTAGAAACTAAATAACCACATAACCCTCCTATTAAACAAATAAATAATGTTAATAATTTTAAATATCAAGGTAAATTAATTACATACAATGAAGAAAATATTAATCAATTTAATAGACTTCCTCCTATAATTCTTATAATTAATAAACCAAATATTCCTTTTAATATAATTCATCCTTCATCATTTAATATATTTAAAGAACCACAATTTAATCTATCAGTTATTGTATAATAAACTAAACGAAATGAATAAGAAACAGTTAAACCCGTTGAGAAAAAAAATAAAAAAAATGAAAATAAATTAACATAACTATAAGAAACAATTTCTAAAATTAAATCCTTTGAATAAAATCCAGCTAAAAAAGGTATCCCGCATAAAGCTAAATTAGCCACATTAAAACAAGATGATGTTAAAGGTATAAAAATTCTTAAATTTCCTATATAACGAATATCTTGAAAATTATTTATATTATGAATAATTGAACCCGCACATATAAAAAGTAAAGCTTTAAATAAAGCATGAGTTAATAAATGAAAAAAAGCTAATTTATAAAAACCTATAGATAAAATTCTTATTATTAAACCTAACTGACTTAAAGTTGATAAAGCAATAATCTTTTTTAAATCAAATTCATAATTTGCACCTAACCCAGCTATAAACATTGTTAACCCAGAAATTAGTAATAAAAATTTTCCTAATAAATTATCAACTAATAAAATATTAAATCGAATTAATAAATAAATACCAGCAGTTACTAGAGTTGATGAATGAACTAAAGCCGAAACAGGAGTAGGAGCCGCTATAGCAGCAGGCAATCATGAAGAAAATGGAATTTGAGCTCTTTTTGTTATTGCTGCTATTATAATTAATCCTCCAATAATTTGTATTTCAAATCTTATTTTCATCACCTCAATAAAAAATACATAATTTCAACTTCCATAATTTAACATCCATGCAATAGCTAATAATAAAGCAACATCTCCAATTCGATTTCTTAAAGCAGTTAATATCCCAGCATTATAAGATTTAACATTTTGAAAATAAATAACTAAACAATAAGAAACAAGTCCTAACCCATCTCAACCAAGCAAAATACTAATTAAATTAGGACTAATAATTAATAACATTATTGATAAAACAAATATTAAAACTAATAAAACAAATCGATTTATATTATTATCTCCTATTATATATTCTATTCTATAAAAAATTACTAAAGAAGAAATAAATAATACAAAACTCATAAATAATAAACATATTCAGTCAAATAAAAATGTAAATACAATTCTTGAAGAATTAATAAATAATACCTCTCACTCCAAAAAATAAACTAATTCATTTAATATAAAATACATTCTTAAAGAAAAACTAATTAATCTAATAATTATTAACTTAATAAATCTTAATATACAAATATTTAAAAATTTAATGATCTAAAATGAAAAATCATATCATTGACACCACAAATCAATATTTTTAATAAACTATTTAAATAAATTCATGAAAAAATTATTTCTCTTTTTATGATTAATAAATTTAAAGGAAATCAATGTAATAGTAGTAATAAATATTCACGAATTTTCCCATTTCTAAAAAAATAAATTCCAGAATAAATCTTACCATGCTGTGTATAAGCATATAAATATAATCTATAAGCAGCTCTAAAAAAAGATAATAAAGCTAATATAATCATAGTTACCCATGATCAACTAATAATTCTATTTAATAAAGAAATCTCACCTAATAAATTTAATGAAGGAGGAGCAGCTATATTAACTGAAGACAATAAAAATCATCATAAAGTTATTGAGGGTATAAAATTTAAAAATCCTTTATTAATTAATAATCTACGACTTCTTAAACGCTCATAAAAAATATTAGCTAAACAAAATAAACCAGAAGAACATAACCCATGAGCGATTATTAAAGACAAAGAACCGCATAACCCTCATAATGTTATTGTCATAAGTCCAGCCAAAACAATACCTATATGGGCCACCGAAGAATAAGCAATTAATATTTTCAAATCAGTTTGACGTAAACAAATTAATCTAATTAAAACACCACCAACTAAACTAATTGAAATTCATAAAAAATTATATTTTAATCCAATTAACTGTAAAAAACTATAAACTCGCAATAATCCATACCCTCCTAACTTTAATATAATTCCAGCTAAAATTATTGAACCTGAAATAGGTGCTTCAACATGAGCTTTAGGTAATCATAAATGAACTAAAAATATAGGTATCTTAACTAAAAATGCGAAAATTATACAAAAATATAAAATATCAAAATCAAAGATATAATTATTTAATAAAAAATAAATTAATGACCCAACTTGATTATAAATATAAAAAATTCCAATTAATATTGGCAAAGAAACTAACAATGTATAAAATAATAAATATAACCCTGCTTGTAAACGCTCAGGCTGATACCCTCATCCTAAAACTAAAAATAATACTGGAATTAAACTTCTTTCAAAAAATAAATAAAATAAAAATAAATTTCTATTCCCAAAAGCTAAAATTAAAAATAATAATAAAACTAAAATATTAAAAATAAATAACTTATAATAATTATTTATTTTATAAATTATTTCTCTAGCCATTAATATTAACACAGTAATTCATAAACTTAATAAAATTAAACTATAAGAAATTAAATCACAACTTAAAAAATAAGATATATTAATAAAATAATTATCATAATTATTAAAAATAATAAAAAAAAAATTAATTAATAGTAATAAATTTTGAACCATTCAAAATGCATTATTTATAAAACAAATAACTAAAGTAAACAATAAAAAAAAAATTAATTTTAACATTATAAAATTCTAAAAGATTTAAAATTATCATTTCCATGAGTACGAATTAAAGAAACTAAAATGGATAAACCTAAAGCCCCTTCACACACACTAAATGTTAAAAATACTATTCTAAAAAATATTTCAAAATTTATAAAATTTAAATAAATAAATAATAAAAAAAAAATAATTAATACAATAAACTCAAGACTTAATAACATAGATAATAAATGTTTACGATTAGAAATAAAAACTAATAACCCAATTATTAATATTAATCTTAATAACTCTCAATTTAAAAATTTTATCATTAGTTTTAATAATTTAATAAAAATATTGGTCTTGTAAATCAAAAATAAGAAATAATTCTTTTAAAATTTCAAGAGAAAAGATAATTCTTTTTCATTAATCTCCAAAATTAATATTTTAAAATAAACTACCTCTTGATATTATCCAATTTGTTTATATAATAACTTTTGTTCTAAGACTAATCTTTATACAAATTAGTCATCCGCTAGCTATAGGACTAACACTATTAATTCAAACAATTTTAATTTCTACATTAAGAGGATTAATTACAAAAACATTCTGATTTTCTTACATTTTATTTCTAGTATTTTTAGGAGGAATACTTATTTTATTTATTTATGTAACTGCACTAGCATCAAATGAAATATTTTCATTTTCTTTTAAATTAATAATATACTCAATAAGATTAATTTTATTATTAATAATAATTATATATATATTTATAGATAATATAATTATAAATATTAACATTTTTAATAACGAAATAAACTTTTCATACAATGAAACTGACTTTAGAAAAGAAAATTCACTAAACTTAAATAAACTATATAACTACCCAACTAATTTCATAACTATTTTACTAATAAATTATTTACTAATTACTTTAATTGCAATCGTAAAAATTACTAAATTATTCCATGGACCTATTCGAACAATAAATTAACAAATGAATAAATCTATACGAACAAACCATCCAATTTTTAAAATTGCTAATAATTCCTTAGTAGATTTACCAGCTCCAATTAATATCTCAAGATGATGAAATTTTGGTTCTTTATTAGGATTATGTTTAATTATTCAAATTTTAACTGGATTATTTTTAGCCATACACTATACAGCCGACATTAATTTAGCTTTTAATAGAGTAAATCATATTTGTCGTGATGTAAATAATGGATGATTTTTACGAACTCTACACGCTAACGGTGCTTCATTTTTTTTTATTTGTATTTATCTACACATCGGACGAGGAATATATTATGGATCATATTTATTCAAAGAAACATGACTTGTAGGAGTAATTATTTTATTTTTAGTAATAGGAACAGCATTTATAGGGTATGTTCTCCCATGAGGACAAATATCATTTTGAGGTGCAACTGTAATTACTAATTTACTATCTGCTATTCCATATATTGGAATAAATTTAGTACAATGAATTTGAGGTGGATTTGCTGTTGATAACGCCACACTTACCCGATTTTTTACCTTTCATTTCATCCTACCATTCATTACAATAGCAATAACAATAATTCATCTTTTATTCCTACATCAAACTGGATCAAATAATCCATTAGGTATTAACTCTAATGTAGATAAAATCCCATTCCATCCCTACTTTACATTTAAAGACTTAATTGGATTTATTGTTATACTAATATTATTAACAATATTAACTTTAATTAACCCTTATTTACTAGGAGATCCAGATAACTTTATTCCAGCAAATCCTTTAGTTACTCCTATTCATATCCAACCTGAATGATACTTCTTATTTGCATACGCAATTCTACGATCTATCCCTAATAAATTAGGAGGAGTAATTGCCCTTGTATTATCAATTTTAATCTTAGTTATTCTTCCATTCTACCATAAAATAAAATTCCGAGGAATTCAATTCTATCCAATTAACAAAATTTTATTCTGAATAATAGTAATAACTGTTATTTTATTAACTTGAATTGGAGCTCGACCAGTTGAAGATCCTTATATCATTGTAGGACAATTATTAACAATTATTTACTTTTTATACTACTTAATTAACCCTATTATTACTAATTGATGAGATAAATTATTAAACTAGTTAATGAGCTTGAATAAGCATTTGTTTTGAAAACTTAAGATAGAAATATATTTTCTATTAACTTTACTAAAAAAAATTAACTAAATAAATATTATTAAAAAAATTTTTACTCCAATAAAAAATATTAAATAATTTAAAGATAAAGGTAAAAAAGATTTTCAAGCTAAATATATAAGTTTATCATAACGAAATCGAGGTAAAGAACCACGAACTCAAATAACCAAAAAACTAATTAATACTAACTTTAAATAAAATATAAAAAAAAATAAATCCCCCCCTAAAAATAATAAAGAAAATAATATACTTATAAATAAAATTCTTGAATACTCTGCCAAAAAAATTAAAGCATATCCTCCTCTTCTATACTCAATATTAAATCCAGAAACTAACTCTGATTCTCCCTCAGCAAAATCAAATGGAGTACGATTTATTTCAGCTAATGAAATTCTTATTCAAACTACTATTAAAGGAAATAATATAAATATAAATCATAAATAATTTTGATAATAAAAAAAATTTATAAAATTATAATCACCAATTAAAAAAATAAAAGATAATAAAATTAGTGCCAAACTAACTTCATAAGAAATAGTTTGAGCAACAGCACGTAATCTACCTAATAAAGCATAATTTGAATTAGAAGACCAACCTGCAATTATAATAGCATAAACACTTAAACTAGTACAACATAAAAAAAATAAAATACCTAAATCAAAAGAAAATAACTTAACTATATAAGGAATACATATTCAACATAATAAAGAAAGAAATAAAGAAAAAACCGGAGAAAAATAATAAGATAAATAATTTGATATAAAAGGATAAGTTTGTTCTTTAGTAAATAATTTAATTGCATCACAAAAAGGTTGAGGAATTCCTATAATACCGACCTTATTAGGACCTTTTCGAATTTGAATATATCCTAACACTTTACGTTCAAATAAAGTTAAAAAAGCAACACTCACTAAAACACAAATAATTAAAATAAGACTCCCAATAAATGATAATATTAAATCTATTAATATCAAGTACTATTTATAGAAATCCTATATAATATAAATTCTAAATTTATTGCACTAATCTGCAAAAATAGTTAATATTATTAAAATGAATTTTAATAAAATTATAAACAATTAAATATTTAATCCTTTCGTACTAAAATATTTTAATTTATTAAAGATAGAAACCAACCTGGCTTACACCGGTTTGAACTCAGATCATGTAAGAATTTAAAAGTCGAACAGACTTAAAATTTAAGCTACTGCACCTAAAATTATATCTTAATCCAACATCGAGGTCACAATCATTTTTATCAATAAGAACTCTCCAAAAATATTATGCTGTTATCCCTAAAGTAACTTAATTTTTTAATCAATAATACTGGATCAATAATTCATAAATTAATGTAAAAAATAAAATAAAAGTTTTTCAAATTTTACTATCACCCCAATAAAATATAAATTAATATAATAATAAAACTTACTTTAAAAACTAATATAATAATCAATATAAAGATTTATAGGGTCTTCTCGTCTTTTAAAAAAATTTAAGCTTTTTAACTAAAAAATTAAATTCTATTTTAAATTTATATGAAACAGTTAATATTTCGTCCAACCATTCATTCCATCCTTCAATTAAAAGACTAATGATTATGCTACCTTTGCACAGTTAATATACTGCGGCCGTTAAATAATTCAATGGGCAGGTTAGACTTTTTATATATTACAAAAAGACATGTTTTTGTTAAACAGGCGAATATTAATTTTGCCGAATTCTTTACATAAACTTTTCATAAAATTTTAATATAACAAAATATAGATATATACTAATTTTATCATTATTATATTATTTTTTAAATTAAAATAATTATTTTAATAAAAATTTAAAAATAAATAAATAATACATTTCATTAAATAATTTATAACAAAATTTTTATTAATTGCTAATTCTAAACATATAATAATAAAATACTATTAATATTTTATAAAAATTTATTCTACAGCTTATCCCATAAAATACTAAATTTTTAAAATATTTAATTAAAAAATTAATCAAATATATTTAAAAATTCTAAATTAAATTTATTTCTTAAAAAACTAGATATATTTATAAACGAATAACTTTTCATTTCTAATGAATTATAAAAAATAATTTTATAACATTAACTTACATAATTCATTAACTCTTATAAATTCGAGAAAAATAAAAATTTATTAATTAATTAATAAACCCTGATACACAAGGTACAATTAATTATATTTACTTTCTAAATAAAAATTTTTCAAATTATTTAAATTTTCTTTTACAATACTAATACACTATAATTAATATTATAATTTCATTATAAATTACTTAAATAAAAAAAATAAATAAATATTTTTAATAAAATAAATTAAACAAATTATAAATTAATAAATAAATATTAATCAATTTATATTGATTTGCACAAAAATCTTTTCAATGTAAATGAAATGCTTTACTTTTAAAGCTTTAAATTGCATTCTAGATACACTTTCCAGTACATCTACTATGTTACGACTTATCTTATTTTAGAAATAAGAGCGACGGGCGATATGTGCATATTTTAGAGCTAAAATCAATTTATTAATCTATATAAATTTACTTTCAAATCCAATTTCAATAAATTTTTCATATTTACTTCCAATTATAAACAAATTGTAACTCATTTTTACTTAAACATAAACTACACCTTGATCTGATATATATTTTAATGAAAATTTTTGAAAATTATTATTCTTATAAAATATTCTTATAACAACGGTATATAAATTGCTAAACAAATTTAAGTAAGGTCCAACGTGGATTATCGATTATAAAACAAGTTCCTCTGAATAGACTAAAATACCGCCAAATTTTTTAAGTTTCAAGAACATAACTATTACTACCTATATATTTTTATTTACATTTTAAATAATAGGGTATCTAATCCTAGTTTTTATTTAAAATTTTTTAACTTCAATAATTAAAACATAAATTATTAATAAATTTATAAATTTCACCTAATAAATTTATTTACACCTTAAAAAAATTAATTTAATTAAACTAAATAAAAGATTATTTGTATTATTTGTATAACCGCGGCAGCTGGCACAAATTTAACCAATACTTTAAAAAATTACTATTTCTAAATTTCTTTAAATAATAAAATTAATTACTGCAATTAAATAAAAATTAATTATTTTTAAAATAAATAATAAATCACACAAAAATTTACATATAAAATAATTTAATAACAATCTCTTAAGCCAAAATAAAACTTTATAAATTAAATAAAAATAAATCTAAAAAAAAATTAATTTTAACATTATAATTTATAAATAACTAAATTTTAGTAAAATTTTTTAAATCTAATAAACAAAACATTCATAATTCATACATATATTATAGTATTTTAATAAATATAAATAAAAATAATTAAATTAAACTAAAAACTTAACAATAAAATTTTAGTAAAACTAAAAGTTTCAAAAACTAAAACAAAAATTTAAGTAAAAGTTAAAATATAAAAAATAATCGTAAAAATTATAGAAAATTATAATAAAGTTGGTAAAAAATTAAACAAAAAAAGTTATAATAAAAATGAAAATAAAAATTACAATAAACCAATTTTTGATAATAATAATAATAATAACATTTATACTTATTAATTTATTAAATATAAACATATCCTAAATAAGTTAAACAAATTAAATAGTATTAACAAAATAAATACTTTTATAATTAATATTAAATTTATCATAATATTAAACTTATAATTATAATTAAATTTTTAACAATTAAGTTGTTAAATTTAACTAAATTATAAAAACAATATATATATATATATATATATAAAAAATCATAAATATACAACTAAAAATTAAAAATTGTTATTATTATTATTATAATATATTCATGTTAATAACTAAATTTTAGTAAAATTTTTTATGAGTAACAAGTTATTAAATAAAATTAATTTTAGTAACTTATTTTTTAAAAATCAAATATTTAATAAATAATTTTAAATTGGTAGTATCTAACCATAAATTTACAAAATGAAAAAAAAATCATCAATAATATAATTCACAAGAATTATAATTAATCAGATATCTAATTAATAAAAATACATTATACAAATAAAATCATTAATAAAATTATATATAAATAAATTTATTCCCCTAAATAAATTAATTCATAATAATTTAATTACACATGTGTATAAATGTATAATAACTCTAATATTAATATTTAAAATAATATTTAATTATAAAAATACCCCCTAAATATAATTATTAATTAAATTTATTTATAAATTTTCAAAACTAATAACTTAATAATATAATTTTCATTCTTTTAAAAACATAAAAAATTAATTAAATTTAAATAATCATAACTTTTTTTATCTTTATTAATTCAATAATTACACATACATATATTTAAAAAATAAAATAAATTACACATAAATAATTAAAATAAAGTACAAATTAAATTAAAATAAAATTTTTAATAATAACTAAATTTTAGTAAAATTTTTTAATAAAAAATTACTTTAAATTTAAATTATTTTTATATAATAGCATTTATATTTAATTTTTTTTATTTTAATTTAAATTATCTAAATAAAAATATTATTAATTAAAATTTTTTATAAAACAATTTTAGTAAACAACAAAAAATTTTTTCCTTTTCAGAAATTTAAAATATAAAAAAAAAATAGATCATTTTTCTCTTAAAAAATTTTTACTTTACTAAAAAAAAAATTTTTAAATTGATAAATTTATACATAAAACAAAATTATTAAAATTTTAAAAAAAATTTTACAAAATCATCAAAAATTTATAAATTTTCAAAAAATTTCTAAATTTTTCAAAAAATTCGATAAAAATTTTACTAAAATTTAGTTATTAACATGATTTTTTTTTTTTTTTTTTTTCATAATATGTAATGAATTTAGAGAGATATACCATTCTAAGATCGTTAAATATCTATATATATATAAATATTTAATTAATTATTATATGATTATATATCTCGCTCAAAAAAAATTTAATTTTTATAAATGTATATATATATAGTAAACTCTTTATATATCATGCTTTATCTAATATTTCTCAATATCATTCTAGATTCTTATAGTTTATATATGCTCTATTACTCATCTTGATCTATATTAAAGTTGAAATTTTAACTCTAAGCTATATCTATATAGGAATTTTTGATTCACTAGATATATAAATATTAATAAAAATTGACTTGCTAAATTTAATTATTAAAAAAGAAACAATTTATTTATTAAAAAATTAATTTCTTTTAAAATATTTGAATAAATATAAAAAAAAAAAAAAAAATTGGGAAATCCCGAAAATTATAATAAAGTCGTAAAAAAATCGTGGAAAATTATAATAAAATTTATGATATAATGAATATATTTTAATATATATACACATAAATTTAATAGATTAAATTTTAAAATTTAGTAAATATTATAAAGTTATCTATAAGTATTTTAATTAATTTTTAAAAAAAATCTTAACAACTTTATTTAACCTATAAAATTAAAAGTTTAAACAAAATTAACAAAAAGATGTATTATCTCATTTAAATTAATGAGAAGTTTTATTTATTAAAACAAACTGCTCCAA